GGAACTGGAAGTGGAAGAAAAGGTATTATCCACGCATATTGATATGTCTGTTCCATAAAAAAAGTTTTTTATTCTTAATTAATTGTTTCCGATTCACCGGATCTTACCTTTCGAAAAAGTCAATAAAAAATCAAGATATGCACTAACTGATTTAAGAAGTTTATATTAGTATTTATTAATATTAATTATTCTGAGTCTTTTCAAAACCGTTCAAATATTCAAAAAAGAAGTTACAATTGGTCAAATGATATGACCAAGTGACATATAAAAAAACGAACACTTATAATAGGAAAATCAAAATAGAATAATTTATCGTAATCAAAATTTATATTCATAGAGCAAGGATCAAAATTTAGCCTAAAAAGAGTACTTGATGCTGATAGGAATTATAAGATTAACTAAGGTCATCGGTTTAATGAAAAAAACTCTTGATTTTAGTTAGTTTATTTCAATTCATTAACTAATTTTCAATTCATTAACTAATTCATTATGGGATTGATTGTTTTCCATTTCAATCAAAACAATTTACAATTTATTAGTAAAGTTTAGAAAAATATGGAACTAAAATGAACTTTTTAGCGAGAAAGGATCAAAAATGACTAAGATCCTTTTTTATCAAACCACGTATCTTTTAACAGATTTATTACTAGTCTCATTCGAATTTTAAAATTGAATTTAGTTGTATTTTTTTCTAGTTTGACTATCAATTTATTAGTCAAAAGTACAATCCTGGTATTTTATTACATGTAAATCAAGTATAGAATGCCGAAAATAAAGGTTTTTTAGATTCTTTTTTTATTTTATTAAGTTTGATTTGATTTCTATGACATGCAGATTCTAAAGATATAACTTTGAGAGATAAACAACGCGAACTAATAGTTCCAAACCAAAAATTTTTGGTTTTACGGAATATTTTGTTATTTCGAGTCATTTTTGATCCAGTTTTCATGGATCTTTGACATATCTATATTTCTTTTTTATGAAGAGAATATTATATTATTATTATTTAGAGAAAAAATAGATAATGAATAAGAATAATAATAGAACAATAGATGTCTTTCACATCCAACTATAACAATGAGTAACTTCTTCATTTTTAAATGGCAGTTCCAAAAAAACGTACTTCGATATCAAAAAAGCGTATTCGTAAAAATATTTGGAAAATGAAAGGATATTGGGCGTCGTTAAAAGCTTTGTCATTAGGGAAATCTCTTTCTACCGGGAATTCAAAAAGTTTTTTTGTACGACAAACAAATAAGTCCTAAAATATTGGAATAATCGAAATGCATTTGATTCAAAAAATTGGATCAGTAATTTGTTAATATAAAATCAAAGTTCATATTAATATGAAATAGAATCTTAATGTTATGTCTAAAAGAATAATTCTTCTATTTTCTGAATTCTAAATCTAAATAAAAAAATAAATACAATTTTTTATTTTTTTGTTTTCACTCATATTTTGGTGGTGGGGAGTCTTTTTTTCCCCATCGACCTTTACAATTCCAATAAATAAAATTTTTTATCTTTTTCGGGAAGGGCAGATTGTTGAAACTAATGGATTCCATGTTAAAAACTAACTTCTTAATTTATTGCATTTACCATATGTAATGGATTTACCATATATCTCCAATTTTCAGATCATCAATAAAAGAATCAATAAAAGAACTTGATTGTTGAGATATTATTATATTATGTACAAGTGTCAATTTGCAGTACTCCAAATACAAAATAGTTTTAGATTCATTGAGAAAAATTCTTTTTTGTTTCAAATTTATGATTATGAAATCAGATAAACCAGAAATAATGACATGACAATAAGCGTAAAAAAGGAAAAAAGTTTTTTTATTCTTTTTATTCTAGAGAGAGATTTCTATAGCTGCAAGAGTTCGATTTTAGAATCGCATAAACTACGTAAAAAGCCCTAAGATTGGACACTTAAAGGAAAATAAATGAAACTAATGAATCTTCAAATTGACTTTTGAACTCATTTTTTTTATCAATTTAATTTTTACTAAAAAAACATATTTGATTGAATTGACTTGTTCAATCTCGACTATTGAATATAAATAGGCTATTATGAATTCGAGCAAGCCGCTATGGTGAAATCGGTAGACACGCTGCTCTTAGGAAGCAGTGCTAGAGCATCTCGGTTCGAGTCCGAGTGGCGGCATGCCGTCTTCTAAACGAGATCCAATAGATCCTATAATAAAAATGAATTAAATTCCCAATAATTAATATTAATATGGGGGATCCCCACCCTTTTTCTTTTTTATGATATTTTCAACTTTAGAGCATATATTAACTCATATTTCCTTTTCTATTGTTTCAATTGTGATTACAATTCATTTAATAACCTTATTGGGCAATGAAATCATAAAACCATATGATTCGTCAGAAAAGGGGATGCTAGCTACTTTTTTATGTCTAACAGGATTATTAATCACTCGTTGGATTTATTCGGGCCATTTCCCACTAAGTGATTTATATGAATCATTAATTT